ATAAATATCAATGAAATGAATTGGTTCAAGACCGCCCCTAATGGAATTGACTTGAATTGATCTGACCCCATCAGAACGGAACGAGATTCATTTGATTGGTATATGGATATATTTACCTAACAATTCGACATAGATCCACGCTATTTCACATGTGATGAAGAGATTCGGTTTGTTCCCCGAAACGAAAATTTCTAAAAAAAAACAATTTTTGAGAACTTGTTAATCCCTGTTCCCAGATTTTCCGATTTTTCATTTGTTAATTTCCCAGCTTAGTATCATATAGGAATAGGCCTATCTCATCTTAACAAGGAATGGGTAATTGGATGAAAGTAAGTGGAAGAAATGAAGTTGAATCTTCTTTTAGGTCGGACCAATCACTTCCCCAAGGAGTCCTCTACTTTCGTCCTTTTATTATTTTTTTTTTAGTTTGTTTTTTTAATAGCAATTTCTATAAGAGATTTTTCTTTTAGAATAAAATGGCGATTAGAATGAGTGATTGATGAATATAACTGACAAATCAAAAAATGCTATTCATATGGGATCAGAAAGGGCGGAAAGATCCTTCCGATCTAGTCATACCATTCAATTATATTGACAATTTAAAAAAACTGTTCATACTAAGTATGATGGCAGCCGGGCAAGTATGCCCCCATCGTCTAGTGGTTCAGGACATCTCTCTTTCAAGGAGGCAGCGGGGATTCGACTTCCCCTGGGGGTAGGGGGGTACTACGAAAGGAAGTTCATCGTGGATTATAAAGAAGGCCTAGACTTGATTCTTCTTGGGTCGATGCCCGAGCGGTTAATGGGGACGGACTGTAAATTCGTTGGCAATATGTCTACGCTGGTTCAAATCCAGCTCGGCCCAATAATTCGCCGATCCACCATGAAATGATATAACCCCTTTAGTTTTCCAGAAATGCCAGATACGAAAGAATCAAAGTCCAACTCTCTGATATATCCCTACCGCTATTTATTTATTTGATTTGTTCCATTTATTTGTTCCCATAAATTCGGATCTTGCTAATAATGATCTCTATTCCTATCAGGATCATTAAATAGAAAGTATAAAGTCTAATGAAAAAAAAAAGTAACGCAAAACAAAAAAGAGTCTTTTTTTTCTTTGTGGACATTGAAAAACGAATTACCAATCGATGATTTGGCAATAACGAACGGATTACTAGTAATCCGTGCTGCTCTCACTAACGTGTATATTCGTGTGTATATCAATATCTCACTCACGTCTCCGTTCCAACACGTCGATTTTTCTCTAAAGAGAAATGCAATGTTTTGAATGAAATCATAAGAATATGGATTCGGTACTTTTTACTTGCCCGGGATTGTAGTTCAATTGGTCAGAGCACCGCCCTGTCAAGGCGGAAGCTGCGGGTTCGAGCCCCGTCAGTCCCGATGGAGCCAAATCCAATAAAAAAAAGACATCAATATATCGCGCCTTTTTCTGTTAAACTGGGTGAAAATACAATGGCAGAATTTCATGCTTAATGCTATCCTTTTCTCTTTTTTTTTCAAGAAAATTATATCATATAAAAAAAAAAAGGGGTTTCGAACTTAACCCCTTCCTTTTTTCTATTTCGTTTCGATTGTTTGTTTGGTTTATTTCGAAACCGTTTGTAAACAAAGGAAGTGGAAGCGGGTAGTTGGTTGTACAAGTAAGGCGGTCGATTCTAGAAAAGACAGAATGGAAAAGAATGATAAATAAAAGAGTATTACTATTCAAGTAAAGGAATTCTTTTGAGTGAATTCGGGATTCAAGTTTGTATTCGGTGTGGGATAAAAGATCTTCCTATGTTATACTATTGAATTCTCGACGATGAATCGACTTGACAGTTAGATATTGTTATTCATGATATTGATCCCATTCGCTATCATCGAAATGTAATTCATCCCATTGAATTTACAAGCGAAAGGGTTATCATCTCTATGGGATTAAATCCCGAGTTATTGCGAAGTAAAAAAACCAAACGATGAGATTATGGAAGTAAATATTCTCGCATTTATTGCTACTACACTGTTTGTTCTAGTTCCTACTGCCTTTTTGCTTATAATATATGTAAAAACGGTCAGTCAAAGTGATTGATTTGAATGAAACTTGACTTCTTAGTTCTTATCAATGATTTAAGAAAAAAAAAATTCCAATTTCACGTCTTAGTCTTAAATGAAATGAACGGACTAGAATCAGCAGTAGCCTACGAGATACGATAGTATGGTACAAAGATTCATATATGAGTCTTTGTACCATACTATTTATTTTTATTATTGTAATGTAGAAAGATAGAAACTGAGTCGAGATCAATCTACAATATGGATATGTATCTTCATACATGTTAATATGGCTTAAATATATGTAATGTACATAGTATCTCAATTCTATTTCTTTGCTTCATCTATTTGTATTTTATTAAGGAGGCTCTTACGATTTTCGAATTTCTTGATTTCGGATTAGTTTCAATATGAATCTTGGTATCCATTAGAATCAAATCAATGAAAGAAAAACAAACTTGGGCGTATCTTACTAAAAGACTAAAAGTAAAAGAAAGCAAGTTAATAAAAGAAAATGAAATATGAAAGAAATAAAGTAATCTTTTTTTAGCATTCCAGAGAAGTAATTGATTGAGGGGTTTTCAGATGATCCAAGGAGTTCTATGGTCCCTTCTTCAGATTTCAAAAGAGGTACCCCAGCGATTTGTAACCCTTGAGCCATGATATGAAATGAGTCAATAAAGCATAGCAGAAATTGAATTTAGAAAATAATCAAACAAGTGGGAAGTGCGAAATATGTGACTTGACTTAAGCACAATCTTTTTTTTATATTAAATCGTGAACTCCTTTCTTTTCTTTTTGAACAGTAAAAAGGCCAATAAAGAAAAAAAGTAAAAAAGGGTCCGGGTTTCCGCGTTCTTCCTCATTGTCCATATATAACTCCGGGAAGGGCCGGTTCAGAAAAACGAAATAGAAATTTTAGGAAGACTTCGGTTGGAATAAAATTCCTATTATTCATATCCCCTTTCCTTTCAAAATAGGAATAGGGGAATTTGTGAAATATCTGTTTGATTTGGATTCTGAAAGAGTATTATTCATATAGAATATGAATTGTATTCTATTCATAATAGAATCAAATACAATTACCTCGCTAGACTCCCCAAGACAATAGAATTCCGAAATGAAGATATTTTGATTAATTCAATCTATTAAATATTAAGTTAATTAATTATTCAATAATTAAATTAATATAATAATTAAGGCTTTGCAGAACGATCTAGAAAAAAGTGATACTGTTTGATTTCCCAACTCAATTATTAGTATCTCTAGAGTCCACTTCTTCCCCATACTACGAGCGAAAGGGAAAATGTAAAGACTACCATTAAAGCAGCCCAAGCGAGACTTACTATATCCATGTGAATTATGCCCCTATCTCTATGAATATGAAGAAATTATTCCATTATTGTTTCCTAATAATAGTGGAATCACCGGCGCAGAGTCAAAAAGGGATTCTGAACCAACCCCCTTGATGAAAGACTCCAATAAATATGAAACGCTCCAAAAAATCCACTTAGAACAAGTTCGTATATGATTTCTAGTCGAATCAGTAAAACGAAACAAAAAACACAGCCGCACTTTTCTTTGGAAGTATCAAAGAGAATGGGACCTAATATGTAGTAATAATAAGACCTTTTCGTTTTTTTTGTTTTTTTGTTGCCCTTGATTATTATTAAGTATCATCATCATTAGCCAATTATCCATCCAATAGCCAATTATCCATCCAATCGAATATTGATTGAATGCCCGTATGCTCAGAGACTCTCATGAGTCTGTATACTATGTAGACTGTCTACAAAGTATCTCCTGACCCTTGCATAACTATTAATTCATTAATTCGATTCTCCCTGAGACTATTCAATCTAATTCAAGACCCGGTCAGGAGACCCTACATTAGCAGTGGAAATACCTTAGAATAGTGTCAAGAGTCGCGTCGCATCCTTTGCTGCAAAAGATTCGGCGAGTTATACCAGCCAAGCAGAATAAGGGGTTTCGAATCTTATCGTTTGTTGATCAGGCGACACCCAGATTTGAACTGGGGAAAAAGGATTTGCAGTCCCCCGCCTTACCGCTCGGCCATGTCGCCAAAACGATCCAAAATGTATGACAAAATTCCCCTTTTGCTTGTTTTGGGGGGTACTCAATGTCTTTTTTTGTACTTCCCTCTGAAATCTCGTTTTTATGAATTCCTTGCCTAAAAAAAATCGGTCCTTTTTTTTTTTGGAGGGTCCCCATTTCTTCAATTGATTTTAGAGTATCTCAAAACACACAATATCTTAATCCTTCTCTTTTCTCTTTCTTTTTTTTTCTATTGAAAAAAGAAATGTGTATTTTCAGCCACAAAAGCGAAAATTCAGGACAAATTGGAACCATTAACTAGTGACTGTAAATTCATGACCTATTTTTGGATTTAAATTGGAAAGTGTGTTTCCGAATGAGAAATTATAGAAAAAAATCGAAATTGATACCTACCTAATAGGTATTGGTTTTTTCTCTAAAAAACCTTCTCAATTTCAATTATAACAGCAATTATGAGTATATGTAAACCCCAAACATAAATAGTTTCGCGGCAAACTTCTGGCTTATCGGTTATCTTATCTGTGGATGATGCCTCTCTATAGGGAATTTCCCGAAAATTGTCGTACTGCAATTTCGATTTTCTCTTCAATCGAAATTTTGATAGAGTCCAACACGCGCTGTCCCGAATCGAACTATGCAAAAAATGGGGGTGATGGATATCTAGATAGCTATATGGACAGGGTTTACTAAATACAAGCCTTCTTACGCACTTCAATCCTATTCGAAAAATTCTACTAAAAACAGAAAAGGGGGTTCTCCGCAATCTGAACACTGGAATCCACGAAAAAGTTAAGTGCTAAAAAAATGAACTTTATGTTGTTATATTGCGTCTGATTCTTATGTCTTTATCTCAGCGAATAGATCAA